TGAGTCTCTGCACCTATCCTTTTTTATTCTAGTTTTATACCCTTGTTTTCCCAAAAGAAAGATTTGGCTCAGGATTGCCCATTTTTAATTCCAGGGTTTCTCTGAATTTGGAAGTTACCACTTAGCAGGTTTCCATACCAAGGCTCAATCCAATCAAGTCCGTAGCGTCTACCAATTTCGCCATATCCCCCTTTCCCTTTTCTTTGAGACCAAGATACATTTATAATTTCATCCATCTCTTTCATTTATTTCTTTTTTTGAAACCGTTGAATTCATTATCTAATGATTTCTATATCGAAAAGGCTGCTATTTTCTTTTTTTGACCATCCTATATCAGTTCATTTCTATTGGATAAACCTTGTTTATTTCAATCAGAAATAATTCTATCATTGATGTATTTTCAATTCAAGATGAATAGATATATCCCATATCTATTTTATCTCTCCCTTTCATTTTTACAGTGCGATTTGTAATACTGTAACGTTCGATATTCATTCTTTTTTTTTTTTTCGTCCTATTTCCTCCTTTTCAAAATGAAACCAGAATAATGTCTCAATCTAATTTAGATTGTATCTTTATCCTTATCTTATTCTTTTCTTAGGACCGATCCGCTATAATGAAATTAACATAATTTACTATCTATAACTGCTTTAGTTAAGCTTTAAGAAAAATTCTATTTATTCTAATTAGAATTCCCAATTGAATTTGATATGATCATATATTATGGTTATGATTGATGAAATATTTTTTAATAATTTATTAATATTACTTTATTATATTTTATATTTATTATTTTTTTATTATTTTCTTTTTTTATTTTAATTATTTCTAAAAGGAACTTAGCTTAGAACTTCGAACTTCTAGCTATAGAACTCTATTAATTAGTTTAGTTCATATGAAATTAATAGCTAAGATCCGACATTTTCCGGAATTCCTATACAATATTTCTATTTGTTACGCAATTTTTCTCTTATGTGAGCCCGCTTAGCTCAGAGGTTAGAGCATCGCATTTGTAATGCGATGGTCATCGGTTCGACTCCGATAGCCGGCTTTTTCTCTATCTATTTTTCCGAGATTGATAATCTCTCCTTTTCTTCAAATAAAATGCTGGATCAGCGATCTATTATGTCGTGGTAACTTGCAATTATTACTAAAAATGAATTAGAGCAATTAGATCTCTACAGAACAAATCATCAAACGGAGCCTCAACTTCCTATATATATATATATACAAATACAAAAAATCTAGATGTTGATACAATTCATTTTTTTTTGTAGTACTTCATCAGTCGATTTTGCTTTGTTTATCCTTTAGTTCAGTTTAAATTTAGATTTATTGTGTAAAATGAAATTTCAATAAAATAAAAAAAAGGAGTCTTTATGTCTCGTTACCGAGGACCTCGTTTTAAAAAAATACGCCGTCTGGGAGCTTTACCAGGACTAACTAGTAAAAGACCTAGATCCGGAAGTGATCTTAAAAACCAATTGCGTTCTGGGAAAAAATCACAATATCGTATTCGTTTAGAAGAAAAACAGAAATTGCGTTTTCATTATGGTCTGACAGAACGACAATTACTTAGATATGTACATATCGCTGGAAAAGCCAAAGGGTCAACGGGTCAGGTTTTACTACAACTACTTGAAATGCGTTTGGATAACATCCTCTTTCGATTGGGTATGGCTTCGACCATCCCCGGAGCCAGGCAATTGGTTAACCATAGACATATTTTAGTTAATGGTCGTATAGTGGATATACCAAGTTATCGTTGCAAACCCCGAGATACTATTACTGCGAAGGATAACCAAAGATCAAAAGGCCTGATTCAAAATTATATTGCTTCATCCGTCCATGAGGAATTGCCAAAACATTTGACTATTGACTCATTCCAATATAAAGGATTAGTAAATCAAATAATAGATAGTAAATGGATCGGTTTGCAAATAAATGAGTTGTTAGTCGTAGAATATTATTCTCGTCAGACTTGAACCTAACAAAATTAAGAAAGAAAGGTTCATAGAATTTTGTCCCCTTTTCGCCGAACTAAATAGATCTAAGGGCCTTAATCCATCCGCATTTTTTCACCTATCACAAATGGATCAACAGTAGGATTTTTTTCTTTTTTGCTCTTTCCTATTTTATAACCACAATAATTAGGAATAGAGAATTTCTATCAAATAAGGGTCTTATTGCTGGAATAATGGTTTCAATTGTTATTTGATTTGATACATTGTGGTCGATAACATTGGTGAATTAACAGAAACGGAAAGAGAGGGATTCGAACCCTCGGTAAACAAAAGCCTACATAGCAGTTCCAATGCTACGCCTTGAACCACTCGGCCATCTCTCCTACATAATCTTATTATTGACCAGAAACTGAGTGAATAGCGAGTTATTCATATTACTGCAGTACAGGTACGACCGATCACTAGTTCCATAGGAAGAATTCCTTTCCCATTTAATATTTCTCAACAAAAACTTCTCTCATTCATCAGCTACCCCGCGGATCTATTCCAAATTTATGAATCGTCCCATGGATTTTGATATTTCGATTGTATGGCGTGGTGTATACACGTTATGCAAACAGAAGGTATGGTTACTCTACTCTATTTTTTCATGGAATGATTATTCCATTCTTTTTTCTCTTTGGATCATAACCAAATCAAAACTTCTCGAGTTATCAGAATCTGTAGTAAAAAAAGTCCTTGGTTATTTAACTTAGATGAAATAGTAATAGTTCCGCTCATTGGTATACTACAAAAATGGGAATGAAATCAATCTGATTCCAATATCTCATATCTTTCCCAAACAAAAGGGGACAATTTAAGTGGAAAGCCCATATCTATTTAATATCTATTTATTAGAATAAAATTAGTCTGTTTTTATGTTATTTCGTACTGTATAATTCCTTTGCTTTGTTTGTGGGATCATTTTCCCCAGGGGTAATGAAAAGAATTCTAGAATGGATTGCTAATTATGCCTAGATCTAATATAAATGGAAATTTTATTGATAAGACCTCTTCAATTGTAGCCAATATCTTATTACGAATAATTCCGACAACTTCAGGAGAAAAAAAGGCATTTACCTATTACAGAGATGGTGCGATTTGATTCTTTTTTCTTGTTTTTTTTAGCCCTCACCTCAGTCTTACGAGAAAGAGACGCGGTTCGGTATAGAAAGAACGAAATTCTTGAAATAAACCTACGCTCGGTGAAGGTGAAGTTTGGAGATAGAACAATTCCTTCTATCGTGTATCCTCGATTGATGCAGCCTCAGATGTTTCAATTGTTGATTTGAGTATTGAGCGAAAGGTTACACCTATGGGTTCTGTATTGCGGGTCAATCCTACACTACATCAGTACCAATAGACGGCATAAGGGAAAAAGCACTACACCTAGGAATCAACAACACAAAAACTTTGTTATAAATTCCCCCTTTCCTTATCGGTATCGGGACTAACAAGAATGGTTGGGACAACAAACATCCATCTCGTTTGTACTTTGGATACCCGTATAACCATCAAAGATCGTTGAAGTGACTAATTCCTGGAAATAGAAGGCGTTGAGAACAAAGAAATTGTTGGAGTTACCATTTATATCTAACACTAATATGATTGGTGTTAAGAAAAAACCTCTTGCGGGAAGGCTGGCTAGAGATTTCTTGTAAAAATACTAGTTCCTTTCAGTTCATAATGAGATGAGAATAGTTCAATTTTTATTCTATGGATTATTCCCCTTAGTACTATGCGCAGAAGGGAGGAGCCGTATGAGATGAAAATCTCATGTACGGTTCTGGAACGGAGATTTTTTGAATAGAATGAACGACCGTAACGGATGTTGGCTCAATCCGAAGGAAATTATGCGGAAGCTTTACAGAATTATTATGAAGCTACGCGACCAGAAATTGATCCCTATGATCGAAGTTATATACTCTATAACATAGGCCTTATACACACAAGCAATGGAGAGCATACAAAGGCTTTGGAATATTATTTCCGGGCACTAGAACGAAACCCATTCTTACCACAAGCTTTTAATAATATGGCCGTGATCTGTCATTACGTGCGACTATCTCCACTATAGAAATAAGGAAAAAAAGCAAAGATCAAATTGGCTAGTAAATACTAGAAAAAATAGGCTTTCTACATAATGCATCGTCCAAAGCAACGATTTTTATCAGCTGTAGCAAGGAAAGAGACTTCACGAGAACCAAAATAGGAAGAAAAAAAAATGAGTGCAGCCTATATACTATATTCTATGGATAAAGGATCAAATTGATAGAGAAAGCACCGTAAAGATCAATTAGCGAGCTATTGAGTCGATACAGTTAAGAACTGCTTACTTATGTCATGATATGGGACAAAAGTTAGGAATCAACTTATGTAATAGAGTCAATCCACTAAGGTATTGAGCAGCGGTGTAGCATCAGATCCCAAAGATAGTAAGTTCTTTTTTCTTATGGAAAAAAGTCTTTTTCAAAGATTCTATATGAATTCCATATATGAAACCGAGATAGTTACCTTTCAGAAAATTCTAACGATATTGTGGGGATACCTATGCTTCATTCTTCTGAAGGTGGGAGAAAAGATCAAACTGATTCTGATTATTGATCAAAATTAGGGTTTGAAACTTATGTAATTAACTTCTTCTGGTTAACCCAAGAAAAAATGGGATAGGTTTATGAGAAATCTAATTCAGTTAGCATAGGGTAGATTAAGATAGGACACAAAAAGAATCGATTTTTGAGCCGTATGAGATAGGAAACTCTCAAGTACGGTTCTAAGGGAAGGAACCACCTATTCCGACCGGGGAGAACAGGCCATTCTACAGGGTGATTCTGAAATTGCGGAAGCTTGGTCCGATCAAGCTGCTGAGTATTGGAAACAAGCTATAGCGCTTACTCCAGGTAATTATATTGAAGCACATAATTGGTTGAAAATCACGAAGCGCTTCGAATAAAACCACTCTCTTTTTTAATGAATTAAAAAAAAAATGGGTTTGGT